AAAAGTTAAAATTCTTTTAGTAAATTCAAGAAAATAAGGACTAACCCGCCTGAAAGATTAAGGAGAAGGGCAGTTGTTAAAAAAAGCATTATCTTAGGATAGGTTTTTATATTTATATATATACTTTTTGAGGAGCCCAAGAAAATAGAGAAATATAACCTGAGATAGTAGAATAAGCTTAAGACTGACCCGAGAATTAAGAAAAATAAGAAGATCCAGAAATTGCTATTTATACTACTAGAAACTACAACCCACTTAGAGATGAAGCCAAGAAGTGGGGGCAGCCCCCCTAAAGAAAGAAGTATTACTATAATACTAAAGGTTTTTCAAGGGTCAGGGGTTATTAGATCTGTTAAATTTTTAATATTATTTAAGTTTAGATACCAAAGGGCTATAAAAACAGAAACTGAAATTACAAGATAAATAGAAAAATATCTTTTTATTGCCCAAACTCCTTGACAAGATGCAAATACAATTCAACCTAGGTGTCCAATAGAGGAATAAGCTAAAATGGCCCGAACCTGAGTTTGATTTATCCCGCCAATACCACCAATAATACTTGAGCCTCTGGCCATCAGAGAGAGAAGAATAATAAAGGAATATAAAATTCCAGCTTCGAGGAATGATGAAATAAGAAAAAGGGGAGCAATTTTCTGCCAGGTGGCTAGTAATAAACAAGAAACCCAAGGTAACCCAGCTATAACTCTCGGGAGTCAAAAGTGAAAGGGAAATATACCCATTTTGATGATTAACCCTCTTAGAATAATAATAAATCCAGGGATTGAGGAATCTATTATTATCTCTCATGTGTAGGACAATGAGCAGTTTGTGAGGCTACCAAAGATAAGGAGACCTGAGCCCAGGGCTTGCACAACAAAATACTTCACTGCCGATTCACTCTCAGAAGTGCTTTTTTGATAGACTAAAACTGGCAAGAACCCAATTAGGTTGATTTCTAAGCCAACCCAGACACCAAGCCAGTGAGAAGAGGAAATGGAAAAGATAGTTCCGAAAAGTGTAACAAAAATGAACATAAAACCAAAAGGCAATCTTGAAAACATAAGAAAAAGGATGGGGCGAACCACCCAAAACAAAGTTAGCAGCCCTGTTTTACTCTAAGTTTTTTCTACTGAGCTCAGTCTAGGGAACCTTCATTTCATTCATGGAATAAACCGACGATAAGAATTACTAAAAAAGCAAATACGCTAATCGTTATTTCCAAAGAGAAACTTGTATTTATTCTAGCTAGTGCTGGGAAAAGAAGAACAATTTCCACATCAAAAATCAAGAAAATAATTGCTAAAAGAAAAAACCGAAGGGAAAAAGGCAAACGAGCAGATTTAATTGGATCAAAACCACACTCAAAAGGTGAATTTTTTTCGCGGTCGCTTAAAGCGCGTTTAGATAAAACCCAACCTAGAAGCATAACAACTCTAGATAAGGCCACAGCTATAATTCTTGCTCAGAAAGTTCTTATCATATTTTAGTACCAGAGATATTAAAAATCCCATATTAATCAACATCAATGATTTCCGTTCATCCGGCGTAGTACTTCTTGTGGTGGCTGAATGAGTAAAAAATTTTACAATCTTCTAATTAACAGTTAGATGCCGCTGTTTTGGCTTTCGTTCATTGCTTAAAACACAGAGAAGGACTTTCACCGCCAAGTTACGGGCCGAAACCGTATGCAAATTTCTCGCTTTATGTGCATGACCTAAAGATCTTTTGATCCACTCTCTGAATGCAAGTCAGGCCTTCTATTTTAAAGTATTAAGTCGGAAGGAAAAGGCTCTTAGAGGCATTTAGATATTAATGCCGTGGTTAGATTAAAAGTCTAATACTTAGTTCTCAGTCATCTAAGATATTTGGTAATTAAAGTCCCTAATAATTTATAATTTTAAGAGCCTCACCAGTAAATACAAAGGTAGAGGAAAAGTCACACTACGTCAACAAAGTGTCAGTATCAAGCAGCTGCTTCGAAGCCGAAGTGATGTCCTGTTGAGAAGTGCTGGAGTCACACACGTATAAGGCAGATTAGTAAGAAAGTACTACCAATTAGAACATGGAGTCCGTGAAATCCAGTGGCAACAAAAAAACTTGATCCATAAGCACCGTCTGCAATAGTGAAAGAAGTTTCATAATATTCACCAACTTGAAGAAAGGTAAAATATATACCAAGAATTACTGTAGCAATCAATCCTTGAATTCCCCCGGAGTGGTCCCCTTCTATAAGGCTATGATGGGCTCAGGTAACAGTAACTCCGGAAGCGAGTAAGACACCAGTGTTCAGGAGAGGAACTTCAAAGGGGTTTAGTGGTGTAATCCCTGCGGGGGGTCAACAAGAGCCCAGTTCTGGTCTAGGGGCTAGTCTGCTATGAAAATAAGCTCAGAAAAAAGCAAAGAAGAAACAGACTTCTGAGACAATAAATAGAATTATGCCTCACCGGAGTCCCTTTGAAACTTGAATTGTATGAAATCCTTGGAAAGTAGCTTCTCGGATAACATCACGTCATCACTGAATTATGGTTATAGAAATAAGAACTAGCCCTAAAATTAAGGTTAGGTAAGAATAACCGTGGAATCAGCCGGCTAGTCCCGAAGTTAGAAAAAGTGCTCCCATAGATCCAGTTAAGGGTCAAGGGCTAAATTCGACTAAATGAAAAGGATTTCGTCCCATGGCTGTAAGTGAATGCGAGTAAAAAAAAGCCAGTAGGGTGCAGGGAATAGAGGACAAACTAATTTTATGAAGAAAAACAAATTCAATTGTGTTTTTAGAAACTTAGGGTTCAATCTTAATTTTTACCTAAGAGGATTTGAGAATAAATGAGTTTCTCGAAGTAACTAAGAGCTTTAAGGTTTAAGATATTTGTTCGGGGGTTTAGTTCAGAGTTTTAATTGGTAATTTAATGTAAAAAACATGTAAATTTAGCGATATTTTGTGGTTTTATTTGGGTGAAAATGGAGGTTACTTCGTAAAACAAGGTCTTTTTTTGGTTAGCTAAAAATAAAAGAGCAAATTTATTTATTTGGTTATTCTAGGTTAATTTTTTAAAAAAGGGAAAATCGGCAATTTTTGGGGCCCCTGTGTCCGCCTGAGGGAATTTTAGGTTAAAGGGAGTAATAACGGGCGTAAATTGTTTTTGTTCYTATATACAGTTGCTTGGTTAAGTGGTAGGTCACATTGGAGGAATCTCTTAAAAGTGCAGAGAAATGCGCACGTTGTTGCTTCGCAGAAGAAGAATCTGGTAACCTTTAATGGAGACACAGAGATATATACATACATACACATAGATAGAGATAGATAGATAGATATATATATATATATATTACACACACACACACACACACACACACACACACACACACACACACATACATACATACATACATACATACATACATACATACATACATACATACATACATACATACATACATACATACATACATACATACATGGATGCATGCATGTATATAGATATACACGTACGTACGTGTATATCTATATATGTATATATCTATCATACCGTTTTCAAGAAACCGCAGCATAGATGCGTCAGATAGTAGGATTGCGCCGTGTCAGTAAAGAATGATGTATTTAAAGTATTTTGACCAAGGGCTTAATTACTAGTCTTAAGGGGTTAGAGTACAGTTTAGGAAGGTTGAGTGGGACGTTAAGCGTGAAGAGGTAGTGGGATACTTAAGAGCGTAGTGTCGCTTCCTTAGCATCTTCAGTGCTATGCTCTAATGATAAGCTACTCAAGTTAGGTTTAATAAGTCTTGAATTATTTGATACTTGTTATTAAGATAATGACTAAGAAGTAAATTATAGAGAGAATAAAAAAATTAAAGAATTTAAGTTGCACTAGCTGGTTTTTTATAGAAATGTTTCTTGAAGCTTGAAGGGCTCCCTGTCCGCCAAGAATTTCCAATCACCCTTGGTCAATTGATTTTATTAAGCTAGTCCCTAGGGTCATTGATATTTTGGTTATAGGTTGAGCTGATAATGGGGCCAGAAATCATATTGTTGAGAGAAAGAACTTTATTTTATTCATTTTCTTGGGGAAAAAATCTTCCTCTCAAAGAACTCTGGCCAAGAAAATTCCCAAAAGGATAACGAAGATAGTTATAAGTTTTATACCTGTGGGCATAATGAAGGTTTGGGGGTTGAAAGGGAGGAAGATACTTTGTAAAAAGAACCCCGCGGCTACGGCTGAGAAGCTGAGTACTAATGTAGAAGAATTGATGTAGAAATCTTGTTCTTGTTTGCCGTGATAACTTTGACTTTTTGTGTTTCTTCATAGGGAGCAAAAAGCCAGTCGAAGTGAGTATGCAGCCGTTATCCCCGTAGCTAGRAAAATAAGAACGACCATTAGAAGATTTGTTGGAGCAAATAGCGAGAGTTCAAGAATTAAGTCTTTTGAGTAAAACCCTCTAAGAAACGGTGCTCCGCAGAGAGAAAGATTTGCGACATTTATAGAGGTGGTGGTGAGAGGCATTTGTTTGTAGACCATACCTATTATTCGAATATCTTGAGCATTGGAACTGTTATGAATAATGGCGCCAGCACAAAGGAATAATAGGGCTTTAAAAAGTGCGTGGGTGTATAAGTGAAACAAAGCCAGGTATGGCATTCCTATACCTAAACTTATTATTATTACTCCAAGTTGACTTAATGTTGATAGGGCAATGATTTTCTTGAGATCGTTTTCGTAGTTAGCTCCGAATCCGGCTATTAACAAAGTTAAGACAGAGACAAATAGTAATGTGGGACGGAAAAAGGCACAAGTATTTAAAAATGGGTAGAAACGAATAAGGAGGAAAACTCCAGCCGTTACTAAGGTTGAGGAATGGACTAAGGCGGAAACAGGGGTAGGAGCGGCTATAGCTGCGGGTAGTCATGCGGAGAAAGGAATTTGAGCTCTTTTAGTCATAGCAGCGATAAGGATAGCGAGGGTTGCTCAGTAGTAAAGGTGGAAGTCACTTATAAGAGTAATTATCCAATGGCCTTGTAGAACTAAAATTCCGATGGAGAGAAGAATCATTACGTCTCCAATTCGGTTGGCTAGAACAGTTAGTATACCGGCGGCTAAAGATTTTATGTTTTGGTAATAAATTACTAGGGCAAATGAGACAATACCAAGACCATCTCAACCCAATAGTAAAGCAGGGAGACTAGGAATAAATACTAGCAAGTTTATGGATATGACAAAAAGTATAACAAGCCAAGTGAATCGTTTTAGAAATGGGTCATGAGATATATAGCTAGAGGAAAAAAGTATAACACAACCTGAAATTAGGCATACGACATTTCTGAAGCTTAAACTTACAGGGTCTAAGACCAGGCTAAAGTTCATAGGGCAGGATCTAACCGTTATAATATTTCAGTCTACCAAGATACATAAGTCATTTATTACAAAATAAGCGGTTAGAGGGAACAGAGTGGCGCTATAAAAAAGTAAAAAGGTTGAACTAATTGAGGAGGATAAAGATTTTAAGAACATAGGTTAGGTAAGATAAACTCTTTTTTCCAGATCCACAGGCTGGTGTTCTTTACATAAACTAACTTAACTTTGTAGTGTTAAATTCAGGCAAATACTAATTCGCTTTTTAAAATTAGTAAATTAGCCGGAACTCAGTGTAGAAAGAGAAGAGAATAGCTTAATGGTCTAAGATTTATAAATGGTTTTATATATTTAGGGTTTCCTCCGTGTTGGGTAGTGGTGTATAAATATATGCTGTATAGGGCGGCAAGGAAACTTATAATAGCTAGAGAATATAAGTAGTAGCTGGAGCTAAATATTGTTGCAGGAAAAATCATGATTTCTCCTAAGAGGTTAATGCTGGGAGGAGCAGCTATATTAATTACTGAAAACAAAAATCATCATAAAGCTAAGACAGGGAGGACCATGAGCATGCCTTTAGCTAGAAAAAGTCTTCGCCTGTGTGTTTTTTCATACGTATAATTTGCTAGGGCAAATAAGGCAGATGAGCAAAACCCGTGAGAAACTATTAGGACTAAGGCACCGCTTCAGCCTCAAGAGGTGTTTGAAAAGGCACCAGCGAGCATTAGAGACATATGTCCTACGGAAGAGTACGCAATCAGAGATTTCAAGTCAATTTGTCGGAAGCAAATTACGCTGGTAAGAACGCCCCCTCATAAAGCAAGAGAGAAAATAAAAATAGGGGATTCGGAATTAAAGAAGTTAAAATATTGATAGCTTCGTAGGATCCCATATCCGCCAAGTTTTAGAAGAATGGCTGCTAGAACTATAGATCCGGCTACGGGAGCTTCGACGTGGGCTTTAGGGAGTCAAAGATGTACTGTAAATATAGGGAGTTTGACCAAAAATGCTATAAAAACAACAATTACTAGAAAATTTCATGTTCAGAAAAGGCTTTCGTCTAAAAATGAGGTTCGAAGTCTTGAGTTTATTATAATGTTTGAGGATGAGGCTTCTTTAGCTCTTCAAATAATTATTAGAAGAAGAGGAAGTGATGCAGCCACAGTGTAGATTATTATATATATACCGGCTTGTAGTCGTTCGGGCTGATAGCCTCACCCAAGAATTAGCATAAGGGTAGGGATTAGGGAAGCTTCGAAGAAGAAGTAAAAGTGTATTATGCTTGATATGGTAAAAGCAATAATTAGAATAAAAGTAAGTAGGATTAAAAATTGGGAAAAAAGTTTTTCTTTATTTTTATTAATCTTAACTCTTGTTTGCCTTGCTAGCATTATTATAAGTGAAATCCAGAGAGTTAAGGAGACAAGGAGGGAAGATATAGAGTCTTGAGTTATGTAGGTTCTGATGTGTTCGTATCCCCAAGAGGGGCTGAAGAGGTGTAAAAAAGAAATCAAGCTGACTAGGGATAAAGCTCAAACTTTTTTAAATCAACTGAGCTGGCTTGAAAGAGTGGTGAGACTTAGTGTTATTAGAACAAGACCTAACATTTTTGACAGGAAAAGCTTGAGACGTAGTCATTTCCTTGAGCTCGAATTATAGAAACAAGAATGGAGAGTCCCAAACTAGCTTCACAAGCTCCCAGGGTAATTAGAATGAGAGATATTTCACCRTTAAAAGAAATGTTATTGGAAAAGGTGAATAGTATAATAAAGACATTTATAGTTGCTGCTTCTAATCTCAAAAGAACTCTTAAGAGGTGCTTATATTGTAGGGATAAGGCGACTAATGCTATGACAAAGCCGAGGGTTCTGGCTAGAATTAAAGGATATGTTCTCATGTCTTTATGCGGAGGTAGCTCAAAACTAGAGCATCGGTCTTGTAAATCGAAGGTTGGGTCAAGTAAGGCCCCTTCCGCTAATTAAGTTATTAAGTGATTCGAACACTTATAATTTGTTTTCAAGACAAATTAGCCCCCAGGGCTAATAACCAGGTGAATTGGCTTCTTAATAATCTAAAATACTGTCTCACGTGAGTTGGAGCAAGGGGTTAACAATAAAGTAAGAAAAATATAAAACCGTAAAAAGCTGGCCAATTTGCTCATAAGGGGCTTCTACTGGGCAGGCACCAATTCAGGTTAGAATGAAAAAAATACCAACGAAAGCTCAAAAGAGCACTTGGTTTGCGGGGTAGAATGAAAGAGCGCGAAATTTACCTTGGTGGGTCAAGGGAATGATGAATAAAATAGCTACTGCAGCCACTAAAGCGATTACACCACCAAGCTTATTGGGGATGGATCGTAGAATCGCGTAAGCAAATAAAAAATATCACTCGGGCTGGATGTGAACGGGTGTAACCAAAGGATTTGCGGGAATAAAATTCTCCGGGTCAGTTAAGAGTTGAGGAGAAAAAAGGACTAAGGTTGAGAGTATAAATAAAAGGATGATAAAGCCAACTAAATCTTTGAAGCTGTAATAGGAGTGAAAGGGAACTTTTTCACCATCACTATTTAAGCCTAAAGGGTTATTTGATCCTGTTTCGTGTAAAAAAAGTAGGTGAAGAAGAGTTAAACCTAGAATAGTGAAGGGTAGCAGAAAATGGAGAGCAAAGAAACGAGTAAGGGTGGCGTTGTCAACTGCAAAGCCTCCTCACACCCATTCGACCAATATTTTACCTAAATAAGGTACAGCCGAAAGAAGGTTGGTAATAACGGTGGCACCTCAAAAGGATATTTGCCCTCAAGGTAGGACGTAACCTAGGAACGCTGTTCCTATTGTTAGGAACAATAGAATTACTCCAATRTTTCAAGTGTGCTGGTTTTGGTAGGAGCCATAATACATACCTCGGCCAATATGAAAATAAATACAAATAAAAAACCATGAGCCGCCGTTGGCGTGTAGTGAGCGAAGGAGTCAGCCATAACTAACATCACGGCTAATGTGAACAACGGAGCTGAAGGCTAGGTCGACATGGGCTGTGTAGTGTATAGCGAGGAATAGTCCTGTTAAAATTTGAATTCCTAAACAAAGTCCTAATAAAGAACCAAAATTTCATCAAATGGAAAGATTTGAAGGTGCAGGAAGATCAACTAAGGCTCCATTAACTAGTTTCAGTACGGGGTGAATTTTTCGAATTGGTGTACGCATAAAATGTATTATTTCAGGGTGTGTTGTTCAAAAGGTCGGAGGGACGAGTGCTGGTAGTAGCAAATTTTAACTACCACAACTAGATTTATGAGTAAGACGATGCCTAATCCAATCAGGATAAAAGCAGAGTGTTGAGATACTAGCTGGGCGCCATAGGTTTTTAATCCTTTATTTTCTGAAAAACCATAGTGGTAGTGAAGTCCGCTTAAATCTAAGAGAGGATAGAAGTAGAAAACTCCTGTTAAAGAAATAAAAAGGATGCAAAAAAATAAGAGAGAGCCTGAGCCGCTGAATAGTACGTTAGGGGATAAGGCAGCGACGTAGGCAAATATTACTAGCAGCCCGCCGACATAAATAAGGAAGAGAATATAGCCATATCAAGCAGATAATGTGGCTGCTGCTAGTCTGCAGAGGAATAAGGTGGATACTATGATGCATAAGCCTAGTCTTAGAGGCTGGGCTATTAAGGGTAAAAGAAAAGCTCTTGAAACTGCCACTCTTAGAAGAATTAAACCTGTCATTTTCAGAGCGCAGGAGTATATACCTGATCTTTAGCTTCCAATGCTAATATTTTATTAAACTACAACTCCGGGCTTGATTAATACAGAAAATAGATCAATCTAAAGACTAATAGTAGAAAAGACAAGGCTGCTGGGAGAAAAGCTTTTCAGGTCAATGCTATTAATAAATCATAACGGAACCGGGGATAGCTTCCGCGGACTCAGATAAATAGGAAAGCAAAAAATAGGATTTTTAATATAAACACAATATCTCTTTCAAAGAAGAATATATAACTTCCGCCAAAAAATAGAATAGAGGAAAATAGGCTTATAACTAAAATGTTTGCGTATTCGGCAAGGAAAATTAAGGCGAAGCCGGCAGAGCCATATTCGATATTAAATCCGGAGACTAACTCCGATTCTCCTTCAGCGAAGTCAAAAGGTGCTCGGTTAGTCTCGGCTACGCAAGTAACAAATCAAATAAAAGAGACGGGGAGTATTAAGAATCTTAATCAAATAAATTCTTGGGTTTCTCCAACTTCAGAAAAACTGAATCTACTAACTAAGAATAAAGGGAATAAAAGGACTAAAGCTATTCTTACTTCGTAGGAAATAGTTTGAGCGATCGCTCGGAGTCTACCTAGTAAGGCATATTTGGAGTTGGAAGATCAGCCGGCTAGTAAAGTGCCGTAAACATTTAAACCTGAGACACAAAGGAAAAATAAAATTCCCCATTTAAAGTAGCTTGTCGAATATAAGCTGGGATAGAGTTGCCAGAGTAGTAGAGCTAGAATTAACCTAAAAACGGGAGCAATAAAGTAAGGGGAGTAATTAGCTATTACGGGTTTAGCAATTTCTTTAGTAAGAAGCTTTGCGGCATCGGCTAAAGGTTGCGGGAGTCCTGCAATTCCTACTTTGTTAGGGCCTTTTCGAATTTGAATATATCTTAGGCCTTTACGTTCTAATAACGTAAAAAAAGCGACTGCTAACAATACGCAGATGTAGGCTACGAGAGAAGAAAGTAAAGAGAGGTACATTATAAAAGGAAGAATATTATCTACATATTTAGATCCTAAGTCTAACGCACTAATCTGCCACTTTTATGAATAAGATATAAAGAGAAGAAAAATAATCTTCATATTTAGGGCTTAAACCTAATGCACTAGTCTGCCATCTTTATGTGTAATTGTAAGTATAATATTCATAAGATAATTAGATTTTTTCTGCATAATATAATGGGTTATTTTAAATCGGTCCTTTCGTACTAGACTTAAATTTGTAATTAAAGATAGAAACTGACCTGGCTCGCGCCGGTCTGAACTCAGATCATGTAGAATTTTAATGGTCGAACAGACCAACCCTCGAAGGCTTCTGCACCTATCAGGATATTCTAGTCCAACATCGAGGTCACAAACCTTTTTTTCGATGAGAACTCTCAAAAAAGATTATGCTGTTATCCCTACGGTAACTAATTCTTTTAATCGTAATAGGTACGGATCCAGATTTAGACATTTTTATAGATAAAAGAAGCTTTAATTGTTCCTTAGTCGCCCCAACCAAAATTTTTTATGAAAAGAAATGTGTGTATCACTTTCTTTATATCATAAATGACTTTTAAGCTCGATAGGGTCTTCTTGTCTTTTAATTTTATCTAAGTTTCTTCACTTAGAAAATAAATTCCAGCGATTTTTGTAGAGACAGGGTTGCCCTTGTCAAACCTTTCATACTAGCCCTCAATTATAGGGCAAATGATTATGCTACCTTTGCACGGTCAGAGTACCGCGGCCGTTGAATACTAAATGTATCACTGGGCAGGTCCGACTCTCTATGTGAGTTTCTCAGAGAGCCATGTTTTTGATAAACAGGCAGGGCTAAGTTTTGCCGAGTTCCTTTACAGAAATTAATTTATTGATAAACAAGTTAAGTTTTAATTAGTAAAAGATTAAATTTTTATATATTAATAGTACTCATTTTAACATAAAAACTAGCCTTAAGGTGTATAAGGCTAGGGCTCCTTACGCTAAAAATAGATTAATCATTTCTTTATTTGCTTTATAAATTATAACAAATTTTAAAATTGTAGCTATTTCCAAGCTTAAATTTAAATTAAGAAAAGATATTATGGAGTTATTTTTGAGCTTATCCTCAAAAATCTAAAGAATATAGAGATATATTAAGATGAAGTCTTAATCTATTTACTAAATTCTGGCACTTATATGCCTTTTAGGAGAAACTAGCTATCATCCAATACGAATAAAATTTCATTTCTTCCTTGCTTTATTAAAAAATTTTTGCCACAATTACTTTAGATATTGCTAATAACAATTAAGCAAGGTAGCACATTGGATTTCGAGAGGCCTTATATTTCAGGTTATAAATCTAGTTAAACCATGATACAAAAGGTGCACGTCTTAAACGTTACTAGGTGGTAATTAATTTTAATAGTTCCCTCACGGTACTTTGGCAGATGTAAACCTATAAAAAGTCGTTCACCTTTACTCTATAAAATAGATGTTTCTTTAAGTAGAAGTCTATTAATGATAAATTAATCTGCTAGATTAGTATAAAATCGACTCATATTTAGAATATATCTTCAGTGTAAGTGAAACGCATTTGTTTATGCTACGATTTTAATTTAGAGGCAACTTCCATTACCTCTACTATGTTACGACTTATCTCATTTTTCAACGAGAGCGACGGGCGATGTGTGCACGCCTCAGAGCTTGATTCAAAGCATTTGATTACTAACTTTTACTTTCAAGTCCTCCTTCAAGTGGCTTTTCTGGCCATTATCCGTAGTTATAAATTTTAATTGTAACCCATCTTCTCCCTTTTATAGGCTGCACCTTGATCTGACGTGAAAACTTAATAGTTTTTTGGCTAACTGTTATATTTTTAAAAGTTACCTGGCGACGACGGTATACATACTGTTTGCAAAAAAGGGTGAGGTTGTTCGTGGATTGTCGATTATGAGACAGGTTCCCCTGAAAAGTCTAAGGCACCGCCAAGCTCTTTGAGTTTTAAATTTATGGTTCGTAGTACTCTGGTAAATTAAAATTTATTTACATCTAAGAATAGTAGGGTATCTAATCCTAGTTTCCCTCTAAGATTTCGTGGCTTCAGTTAATGCTAAGTATGAAATAGCTACTGTTAAAATAAATGTCAATCTTCAAATTTTACTTTTAAATCGACAAAACTAGAAGCCATAAGCAATTTATTACTTAACCACTTTTGTACCTTTAAATATATAACTTGGCTTTTTGGTCTAACCGCGGATGCTGGCACCAAATTAACCAAGCCTATTGAACTTATCTAATGCAAACTTTCGGTTCTTTATTAATATTAGACACTGGTGTTAGTGAGCGGTTACTTATAGTATAATGTATTATATAATACTAATAAAATCAATAGAGATTTCTTTTCTAGAAGGCCTCAATAGAATTTTTAGTCCTCACCACGGCAAAAAAGAACCATGTGTATTCTTTTATTGTTGTTATATTAGAAAGTCAGAGCCAAGCTCGGATTTGTGTAAAAATAGTATGGTTTAATAAAATCCATTTCTATTTTTAATTTATCATGTTACATATAAGGAAATAGTTTCTATGGTGTAATTTTAACTGCACGTTAGATTTTCATTCTAAAGGAATAAATTTATTTATTAGAAATATTTCTTGAGTATGATAAAGTACAATTGCCTTCCAAGCAAAAGGATTAATAAAATTTAAAAGAAATACCTAAATTACATAGCGGTGTTAGGGCACGAAGAATTTTGATTTCTTAAGAGAGGTTCATGTCCTCCTAGTAAGATTTTAAGTTAATTAAACTGTAAGCCTTCAAAGCTTAAAATAAGAAAAATTTCTTAAATCTTGACCCGCTATAGTTTATTTAAAACATTGAATTGCAAATTCAGGAAAGAAAGTTAATTTCTAGCGAGTTTTAAATTATTTTGTTTGATGGCTGAGTTGAAAGCGGTAGACTGTAGATCTATTTACGGAGTTAAGTTTCCTCGACAAAGTGTAAAATAAGCTAAAATTTAAGCTGTTGGGTTCATACCCCAAAAATGAATAAGAGATTCTTTTACAAATAATTTTTCAGACTAGTAGTCTATGCTAAAACTAATGAGGATGTTCATCTGAATATAGGGTGATTAACAAACAGAAAATATAAGCTTGGATAACACCAATACCAAATTCAAAAATGGTGTAGAGAACTTGAATTCTAATTAATAAAAGCATTGAAAAAGCACCTGGTATAAAAAGCCTAGTTGTTATATAGTTTCCAATTAAGGTAAGCACGATGTGGCCGGCACTTATATTTGCTATGAGCCGAACTGATAGTGTAATTGGTCGGACTAAGATACTAACACTTTCAATTAGAACTAAAAAAGGGTTAAGAGGGGCTGGGGCCCCTATAGGGAGAAGTCCTGCTACAACAGAACTAGGGTTGAAAAAGGCTCCAGAGATTAAAAGAGAGAGTCAGAGCGGGAGTCCAAGAGATAATGAAACTGCCAAGTGACTTGTTGGGCTAAAAACATAAGGAATTAGGCCTGCGAGGTTTAAAAAAATAAGAAAAAGGAATAGCCCTGTAATCACATTTAAAAATCCGCCAAGACTAAGTCCAAAAGAGCGGAAAACTTGACTTGAAATTGTATCTTTAAATAAGCTAATAATAGGTGTTCATCGTGGGGCTGCGACTCAGTAACTAGAGCTAAAAATCAGAATGATTACTAAGGAAAAGGCCCATATTAATATGTATAATGATATAAAAACTTGATTATTATCATCGAAAGAGGAGAAAATATCTACTAGCATTCATTAAGTTATATTATCAGTTTCATTTATTTTCTTTTATTACAGTTACTTCTGAAGTCTTAGAAGAGAAATAAATTTTATTTGACCATCAAATCAAGATAGACATAGAAAGAACAGCAGCTCAAAAGATAATGAATAGGAAGATTCAATTTAAAGGGGATAGTTGAGGCATTTAAAAGATACTAAGGCGGAGTTAGTGACGTAAGACTGACAATCTTATATTATGGTTTAACTAATCCTTTAATTACTCAGAAACGTGAACCACTCATTGCATAAAGTTTTTTAATGGCACAGCTTCAACTACAATTGGTATAAAGGAGTGATTTGCTCCACAAATTTCAGAGCATTGGCCATAGAATACTCCTGGGTATTTAATATAAAAGCTAAGTTGGTTTAAACGTCCTGGGACAGCGTCAGCTTTAATTCCTAAAGAAGGTACAGTTCAAGAGTGGATCACATCGGCGGATGTTACTAAAACCCGGATGTCGGTCTGGGTAGGAAGAACAACGCGGTGGTCTACCTCAAGTAGACGAAAGTCCCCGCTTTCCAACTCATTAGTTGGGATTATGTATGAATCGAATTCAATATTTAGAAAGTCTGAGTATTCGTAGCTTCAGTATCACTGGTGGCCAATACTTTTTACAGTTAGGCTGCAGTCGCCAACTTCATCTAGAAGATATAAGAGTCGAAGAGAAGGCAAAGCGAGAAACACTAAAATGATAGCTGGGATAATAGTTCAAATGGTCTCGATTTCTTGACCTTCAACAAGGGACCGACAAGTGTATTTATTTAATATTAATGATAAGGCAGCATAACCCACTAAACTAATAATTATAATTAGAATTATTATTGCGTGGTCATGGAAAAAAATTAGTTCTTCTATTAAAGGAGAAGCAGCGTCTTGAAATCCTCATTGGCCTCATAAGCTCATATCTTAGAATTATTAAATCTTTTAAAATAGTTATCTAGCAACTAATGCTCCTGTTTCAGGGGCATTATGGAAGTCTGATGGAAGGATATTATCTCATTCTAGTGCAGTGCTCAGATGAGTTCTTCAGACAACGCTACGCTGGGAAATTAGAGCTTCTCAGACGATAACTATAAAATAGAGAACGGCAACGAAAGAAATTATAGAGCCAATTGAAGAAATCACATTTCACTTTGTATAGCAATCAGGATAATCCGAATAACGTCGTGGTATACCTCTTAAGCCTAAAAAGTGTTGAGGGAAAAAAGTGACATTTACACCAATGAATATGATGTAGAAATGGGCTTTTGTTCACCGGGAATGAAGTGTAACACCGCTTAAAAGAGGGAATCAGTAGTTAAAAGCAGCAAATAGAGCAAATACGGCTCCCATGGAAAGCACGTAATGAAAGTGGGCTACAACATAATAAGTGTCATGAAGTATGATGTCTAAAGAGGAGTTTGATAGAACAATACCGGTTAAACCTCCTACGGTAAACAAAAAAATAAATCCTAGAGCTCAAAGTATTGGAGTTTCGTACTTAATTTTAGCTCCGTGAATAGTGGCTAACCAACTAAAAATCTTAATTCCTGTCGGGACAGCAATAATTATTGTCGCAGCAGTGAAATAAGCTCGTGTGTCGACGTCTATACCTACTGTAAATATATGGTGGGCTCATACAATGAACCCTAAAACACCAATAGCGAGTATCGCATAAATTATACCCAAAGTCCCAAAGGTTTCCTTTTTAGCAGAGTAATGGCTGACAAYATGGGAAATTATACCAAAGCCAGGGAGAATTAAAATATATACTTCCGGGTGACCAAAAAATCAAAATAAGTGTTGGTAGAGAATTGGATCCCCACCCCCAGCAGGGTCAAAGAAGGCAGTATTAAAATTTCGATCGGTTAATAATATTGTAATAGCTCCTGCTAAAACGGGAAGGGATAAAAGCAGAAGAATGGCTGTAATTTTTACGGATCAAACAAAAAGAGGCAGTCGTTCAAATTGCATACCTCGTCATCGTATATTAATAATAGTTGTAATAAAATTTACAGCGCCTAGAATAGATGAAACACCTGCTAAATGAAGAGAAAAAATAGCTAGATCCACAGAGCCTCCGGCATGAGCTAAGTTTCCGGACAAAGGAGGGTATACAGTTCAGCCTGTTCCTGCACCACTTTCTACTGCAGCTGAGGATAATAATAGTAGTAAAGCAGGGGGAAGTAATCAAAAGCTTATGTTGTTTAAACGTGGGAATGCTATATCAGGTGCTCCTAGTATTAAGGGGACAAGTCAATTTCCAAATCCCCCAATTATTATAGGTATAACGAGAAAGAAAATTATTACGAAGGCGTGGGCTGTAACAATAACGTTGTACAGCTGGTCATCTCCTAAGAGAGCCCCAGGTTGACCTAGTTCAGCTCGAATAAGTAGGCTTAAGGCAGTACCGACGAGCCCAGATCATATACCAAATAAAATATATAATGTTCCAATATCTTTATGATTTGTTGAAAATAACCAACGCAT